AATAAGATGCCTGATAAAAAGGATTATTTTGATAGAATAAAACATGTAAATTTTACTCTTATTGTAAATTTAAGAATTAAACTTAATCGATAATAATCAAAATATTATATGCATCAAACATTTAATTACAAGGAAAGATAAGCTAAATTTAAGCTTTTAGGTTCATACCCTAAATATAGAAAGTTAAAAATCTTCTCTCCAATTAAATTAAATTTTTATAATATATTATTTTTAACTATAATGATTTTAGGAATAATAATTTCTTTAAGATCTAATAACCTACTTATAATTTGAGTTGGGATAGAAATTTCATTTATATGTTTCATACCAATAATATCAAAATCATCAAAAATTATATCACATTCATCTATTAAATACTATATAGTTCAAAGAATTAGATCACTAATTATAATTCTCGGAATAATATTAATTACAAGAATAATAGATTTATCAATTAGACTTATTTCACTATCTATTATAATCAAACTAGCTTTGGTTCCTTTTCATTCATGAATAATCCTTGTAATTGAACAAATAGATATGTGACTAATTTTAATACTATTAATTTTAATTAAAATTCCACCAATTAATATTGCATCATTAATTAAATCAAAAATAGAATTAATTTGTATTTTATCTATAAGTATAAGATGTATTATAACTATAAATCAAACATCCATGCGAAAAATCATTGGATATTCATCAGTATTTAATATAGGAATATTAATATCAACATTAAATTACAATCAAACATGAATTATATTTATAATAATCTATACAATAAACTTAATTATTATTTTAACAATAATAAAAAAAATTAGAATAAATTTTATTAATCAATGTTTAATTAATGAACAAAATCCTCAAACCAAAATAAACTTATCAATTAACTTAATATCAATGGGTGGAATACCACCAATAATAGGGTTTGTTATAAAAATATTAATTATTGAGAAGTTAATAGAAATAAAAAGTATTATTATACTTCTATCCATTAGAATGTTTTCAGTTATTATAATATTTATTTACATTCGATTAAGATTTTTAATCATCATATTTTCATCAATTTCAATAAAATGGATAATAATTAAAATAGACAAAATAAGAATGATTTTTATGCTAATTAACATATTAACCTTCCCAGCATTAATATGCACAAAAACATTATACTAGAATTTTAAGTTAAAAAAACTATTAACCTTCAAAGTTAAAATTATCTAAAAAAAATAAATTCTAAATCTTTAGATTTTACCATCTTTAAACTTGCAATTTAATATTTTTTTTAAACTAAAAGATTTATTAAAGAAGTTTAACTTATAAGGAAATTTACAGTTTCCCACCTTTATTCGGACACATTAATGAAAAAATGAATTATATCAACTAATCATAAAGATATTGGAACTATATATTTTATTCTAGGAATTTGATCAGGGTTAATTGGTATAATACTAAGAATAATTATTCGAATTGAATTAGGGCAACCTGGCCCATTAATTAACAATGATCAAATATATAATGTTGTAGTAACTTCACATGCTTTTATCATAATTTTCTTTATAGTTATACCAATTATAATTGGAGGATTTGGGAATTGATTACTCCCAATTATAATTGGAGCTCCAGATATAGCTTTCCCACGAATAAATAACATAAGATTCTGAATTTTACCGCCATCATTAACACTTCTACTAATAAGATCTATAATTCAAAGAGGAGCTGGAACAGGATGAACAGTTTACCCACCATTATCAAGAAATTTAGCTCATTCAGGAGCTAGAGTAGATTTAGCAATTTTTTCACTACATTTAGCAGGAATCTCATCAATTTTAGGAGCAATTAACTTTATTACAACAGCTATAAATATACGACCAATAGGAATAAATCTAGAAAAAACCCAACTATTTGTATGATCAGTAATTATTACAGCAATTCTTCTCCTTCTTTCACTACCAGTTTTAGCTGGGGCAATTACAATACTACTTACAGACCGAAACTTAAATACATCATTTTTTGATCCTGCAGGAGGTGGAGATCCAATTCTATACCAACATTTATTTTGATTTTTTGGACACCCAGAAGTTTATATTCTAATTTTACCTGGGTTCGGATTAATTTCACATATTATTACACAAGAAAGAGGAAAAAATGAATCATTTGGATATATTGGAATAATCTACGCTATATTATCTATTGGATTACTTGGTTTTGTAGTATGAGCACACCATATATTTACAGTAGGAATAGACGTAGATACACGAGCATATTTTACATCAGCAACAATAATTATTGCTGTGCCAACAGGTATTAAAGTATTTAGATGAATAGCAACAATAAATGGAGTATTAATTAAAAAATCAATTTCACTTATATGAGCATCAGGATTTGTATTCCTATTTACCATTGGTGGATTAACAGGGATTGTACTATCAAACTCATCAATTGATATAATCTTACATGACACATATTATGTAGTAGCACACTTTCATTATGTTCTATCTATAGGAGCAGTATTTGCAATTATTGCAGGAATTATTCAATGATTTCCATTATTTACAGGGCTTTCAATAAATCCTAAATGACTAAAAACTCAATTTATGTCTATATTTATTGGAGTAAATCTAACATTTTTCCCACAGCATTTCCTAGGAATAGCAGGAATACCCCGACGATACTCAGATTACCCTGACACTTTCTTCTTATGGAATATATTATCATCTCTAGGAAGAATTATCTCTATAATTAGAATTATAATACTTATATTTATCATTTGAGAAAGAATAATTTCTCAACGAAAATCTATCTTTTCAAAAAATATAAAATCATCAATTGAATGAAACCAAATAATACCACCTAATGAACATTCATACAATGAACTACCAATTATTTCAAAATTTCAATATGGCAGAAAAGTGCAATGAGCTTAAGATTCATAAATAAATAAATATATTTTATTGAAAATTCCTTCATGAAATAAAATTTCATTCCAAGATGCAGCTTCACCTATTATAGAACAACTTATTATATTTAACGATCATGTAATAATAATTATCGTTTTAATTACAATTATAGTTATGTATAATATATTAATAATACTAAAAAATAAATTAATTAATCGATTTTTGCTAGAAGGACAAATAATCGAAACAATTTGAACAATTATCCCAGCTATAATACTTATTTTAATTGCTATACCCTCCCTACGAATCTTGTATTTAATTGAAGAAATAAATAATCCTTCAATTTCTGTTAAAGCAATCGGACACCAATGATTCTGATCTTATGAATACTCAGATTTTAAAAAAATCGAATTTGAATCATATATAAAACCAACAATAGAAATTAACAGAGAAGAATTCCGACTAATGGAAGTTGACAACCGAATAATTATCCCATTTAGAACAAAAACACGAATAATTATAACATCAACAGATGTAATTCACTCATGAACAATCCCATCCATTGGAATTAAAGTTGATGCATCGCCAGGTCGAATAAATCAAGGAAACATTCTAATTAACCGACCAGGACTATTTTTTGGTCAATGTTCAGAAATTTGTGGGTCAAATCACAGATTTATACCAATCTCCTTAGAAGTAGTTAATATAAGAACGTTTATCAAATGATTAAAAAACTTTTCATTAAGTAACTTAAAGAAAGTATTGGTCTCTTAAACCAAATTATAGTAATTAACGAATACTCTTAATGAAAGATTTAGTTTAAAAAAAACATTAATTTGTCAAATTAAAATTACATGAAGTATTCTTTTATTCCACAAATATCTCCAATCTGATGAATAGTATTAATACTAATATTTAACATAACGATAATAACATCTATGATTAAATTATACTTTAATACTCAAGCTAAACTTAAACTAAAGAAAAATATTAATTTTAAAAAAATAAACTGATGATAAATAATTTGTTTTCATCTTTTGATCCATGTACAGGACATCTATCAATAAACTGAATTTCATCAATAATAATTATTTTAATATTTCCTTATAGATTTTGAACAACAAAAAGAAACTCATCACTCATTATTTCACTAATAATTAAAGAATTATATAAAGAAATAAAAACATTAAATAAAAAAAAAGGATCAAGACTAATATTCATTAGATTATTTTTTATAATTTTATTTATTAATATTATAGGAATTTTACCATATGTATTTACTTCAAGATCACAATTAGTTTTTTCTATATCATTAGCCCTACCAATATGAATTTCATGAATAATATTTGGATGAATTAATAAAACAAGAAAAATGCTTATTCACTTAGTTCCTATAGGAACACCTTACATTCTAATACCACTAATAGTATTAATTGAAACAATCAGAAACTTAATCCGACCAGGATCTTTATCTGTGCGTTTATCAGCCAATATAATTGCCGGACATATTATTATATCACTGTTAGGAAGAAATTCAGAAATAATTCCAATAATTACGCTTATAGTACTATTTATAATTTTATTAAGATTTGAATCAGCAGTTGCAATTATTCAAGCTTATGTATTTATAACATTATCAACATTATACTCAAGAGAAATTTAAATGAATAATCACCCATTTCATCTTGTGGATAAAAGACCATGACCATTTATTGCATCAATAAATTTATTAACAATCATAACAGGCATAACAATATGATTTCATAAAATATCATACCATTTATTAATAGTTGGTATATTAACACTTTTATTAACATCATTCCAATGATGACGAGATATAACTCGAGAATCAACATTTCAAGGAATTCACACATCAAAAGTAACTAAAATAATAAAATGAGGAATAATTCTATTTATCATTTCAGAAATCATATTTTTCTCATCATTTTTTTGGGCATTTTTCCACAGAAGAATCTCACCAAACATTGAAATTGGAATAAAATGACCACCAAATGGAATTAAACCATTTAATCCAATAAACATTCCCATATTAAACACAATAATTCTATTATCATCAGGAATTACAATAACATGAGCTCACAACTCAATATTAAATAAAAACTTAACTAAAACCACAACAAGAATAATATTAACAATTATTTTAGGAATCTACTTTACAATTCTTCAAGCAGTGGAATATTACGAAGCACCATTTTGCATATCAGATTCAATTTATGGTTCAACATTCTTTATAAGAACAGGATTCCATGGAATTCATGTAATAATTGGAACAATCTTCATTTTAATCTCAATAACTCGATTAATAAAATTACACTATTCAGATAAACATCATGTGGGATTTGAAGCATCAGCATGATACTGACATTTTGTTGATGTAGTATGATTATTTCTATATGTTTCAATTTACTGATGAGGAAAATAATTCATTTAGTATAAAAAGTACAATTGGCTTCCAACTAATAAGTTTAATATTAAAATGAATAATTAATTTATTAATAAAATCTGTAATAGTATCAATTATTCTAACAACAATTATAACAATTATGAGAATAATAATTTCAATAAAAAAATTTAACAATAAAAGAAAAATAAGACCATTTGAATGCGGATTCAACCCAATATCTAAAAAACGACTTCCATTTTCAATCCACTTTTTCTTAATCTCAATTTTATTCTTAATTTTTGATATTGAAATTGTAATTATTATTCCAATAATTTTAACTTTAAAAATTTCATTAATAAAATATTGAATAACCACTACAATAACATTCTCTATAATTATAATCTTAAGAATTTTATTTGAGTGAAATAAAGGTTTACTAAACTGATCTAAATAGAGTTATAGTTAAATATAACATTTGAATTGCAATCAAAAAGTGCAAAAAAAAGCTAACTTTAACAAAGAAGTAAAATATACATTTAGTTTCGACCTAAAAATAAAGAATAAAATTTCTTCATGTTTTAGTTGAAACCAAATAGAGGTATCTTAATGTTAATAAGAACAATGATTATATATTCCAACTAAAAGAGTTAAAATCAGAGAAAAAGCTGCTAACTAAATTCTCGAGCAGTGAAAATCTGTTCAACTCTTATTCTTATAGTTTAATAAAAATAATTCATTTTCAATGAATAGAAAGATAAAATCTTTAGAATTGTTAAGAATAAAAAATATTCCTTAATTTCTTCAAAATTAAACTCTTAATAAGCTACCTTAACAAAAAAAAATAACCAGCCAAAACATAAAAGAAAAAATAATGAAAATTCATCTTTTAATAAAAATTATTTGAAGAAAATTAGAAAACTTAACTAGATAATAAGAAACACCTAATGCACCATAAAACTCACCCCAAAAAACTCTAAAAATTAAAGAAAAAGAAAAACTATAAATAAAATTATATAAATAATTAAAATAACCCATCAAAAACCATATTCTTCCATTAAAAAAATTAAAAAAACTAAAACTTAACCTATAAAAACACAACTCATAACTTAAATAAGAACCTAAAAAAACTATTAAAATAGGAAAAACCTTATATCAAATAGAAAGAATAACTAAATTTATATCTAAACTTAATAATCAAGTCAACAAACATCCAAAAAATACAGAAAAAAATCTCAAAAATAAAATTCTAAAAGTTATAAAATTTAAATCTTCACCCAAATAAATTAAAGTATAATTTAAACTATTAATAAGCATAGTATAATAAAACAAACGAAAACTATAAAAAGCAGTAAAACCTACTCTTAAATAAAATAAAAAAATAAAAAAAAAATTATTATTGTTTAATAATCCATATTCCAAAATAAAGTCCTTTGAATAAAAACCTGACAAAAAAGGAAAACCAACCAAAGCAAAAGAAGAAATATTAAAACAAACTCTAGTAAAAGGAAACATAAAACTGCAAGATCTAATTAAACGAATATCCTGATTATCAAGTATATAATAAATAAAAATGCCAGAACATAAAAAAAGAAGAGACTTAAATAAAGCATGTCTAAATAAATGAAATAAACAAAAATCATTATTTCCCAAGAAAATTGAACAAAATATTAGACCTAATTGACTAAGTGTTGAAAAAGCAATAATCCTCTTTAAATCATACTCAAAAATAGCACAAAAAGAAGATATTAATATAGTTAATAAAGAAAAAAATAAAAATAAAGAACTCATATATAAATAATCATAAAAAAATCGATAAACATAATAAACACCAGCAGTTACTAGAGTAGAAGAATGAACTAAAGAAGAAACAGGAGTTGGAGCAGCCATGGCTGCAGGAAGTCAACAAGAAAAAGGAATTTGAGCTCTCTTAGTGAAACAAGAAAAAACAAAAAAATAAATAATTAATGAATCATAAAACCAATTATAAAACATGAAATATCATCTACCATAACAAGATACTCAACAAATAGAAATAATTAAACCAATATCACCTAAACGATTAGTTAAACATGTAATTATTCCGGCAATATAACTCTTTACAGAACTGTAATAAATTACAAGACAATAGGAAACTAAACCTAAACCATCTCAACCAATTATAATTCTAATTATATTTGGACTAAAAATCATCAACAACATTCTCAAAATAAATAAAATTACTAAAAATAAAAACCGTAATGATCTATATGATAGACCACCCATATATTGATATCTATAAATCACAACCATACAAGAAATAAAACAAACAATAGAACCAAATATAAATGAAACTCAATCCAAAACCAATATAAACTTAATAGAACAAGATAAAATTAATAAAAAATCCCACTCAAAAAGAAAAAAATAATCATTAACAAGAAAATACAAACCGAAATAAAAAAAAATAACAGAAATAATTAGTAAATTAAAAAATCAAAAAAAATAAAAATTTAAATTCATTGAACTAGAATCCTAAGATATCAAAAACACCACAAATTTTCATTTTAAATAAACTATCTAATTAAACTAAACTTAAACCTAAAATTAAAAGAAATAAAGGAAAAAGATGAAATAAAAGAACCAAATATTCTCTTCTATAAACCAAAAAAAATCTATAAAAAGAAGAAAAAAACCCATGCTGAGAATATCTAAACATATAAAAACAAAAACAAGAAGAAAAAAAAGAAATGAATAAAAGATAAAAAAAAGATGAATTAAAATATATAATTGAACTTAGAAAAATCATCAATTCTCTAAAAAAATTTAATCTAGGAGGACATCCCATATTAAATACACTAAATAAAAATAAAAGAAATCTTAATCTTGGAAAAAAAAAAATTATACCCTTAACTAAAAAAAAACTACGACTTAACAAACGTGAATAATAAATATTACACAAATAAAATAAGCCAGAAGAACATAAACCATGACTCAATATTATATAAAATGAACCCATCAAACCAAAAATTCTAAAACTTAAAATACCCATTAAACTTATTCTTATATGAACAATAGAAGAATAAGCAATTATAACCTTAAAATCAGACTGAACTAAACATAATAATCTAACAACCAGACATCCATAAATACAAAAAGAAAAGAAATAATCAGAATATAAAAAATGTAACACCTCAATTATATATATAAAACGAATTAAACCATAGCCACCAATCTTTAATAAAATACCAGCCAGAACCATAGAACCAAAAACAGGTGCTTGAACATGTGCTCGAGGCAATCAAAAATGAACAAGAAAAATAGGTAACTTAACTAAAAAAGCCAAATTAAAAAACAAATAAAAAAAAAAACTTGAGCCAAAATAAAAACAGTAATCAAAAAATAATCTATTACAATTTAAATATAAATAAATAATTAAAAACAATAAAGGTAGGGAAGCAAATAAAGTATAAAAAAATAAATAAAGTCTAGAAATTAAACGATCGGGTTGATAACCCCAACCAAAAATACAAACAATCAAAGGAAATAAACTAAATTCAAAAAATAAATACATAACAAATATATTTATTGAAAAAAATAATAAAACAATGAACAAAAACAAAAAAATAACATTAAAAACTAAAAACCCATTATAAGAATAATTCAAATTATAATTAACAGAAAGTAAAATTACTAAAAAAATGATAATTCTCAAAATAACTAAATAAAAAGAAAAAAAATCAATACCAAAAAAATAAGAAATAGATCTATAAAAAAAATTACAATTAAATCTCAAAAAAATAAATAAAACAATAAATAAAAAATATTGAAAAAAACCTATAGAATAAAAAACTAAAGGGATCAAAAAAAAAAAAGAAAAAATAACTATTATCATATCAATATTGAATTTAAATAATCATTTCCATGAAAACGAACAACATAAACTAAGAGAGATAAACCTAAAGCACCTTCACAAACATAAAAAACCATAAAAAAAACATACAAATAAAAACAATTATCAAAATTTATTAAAAAAAAAACAATAATAAACAAAATATACAAAACAAAAAACTCCAAAACCAATAAACAAATAAATAAATGTTTACGAACTATAATTAAAGAAACTAAAGATAAAAAAATTAAAAAAAAAAAAAAATAATTCATTTGTTTTAATAATTTAATAAAAATATTAACTTTGTAAGTTAAAATTAGGTTACACTTTAAAACATCAGCAAAAACAATAAAGTTATATTAAATCCCCAAAACCTAAATTTTTAATTAAATTATTTGCTGATATAAAAATAATAATAATAAAAAGAATAATAATTATATCAATAATTACAACAACACTAAAAAATCCTATATCTATAGGAATAGTTCTAATTATCCAAACAACATTAATAACACTTATTACTTCAAAATCAATAAAATCAAGATGATTCGCAATAATTACATTCATTATAATAATTGGAGGAATAATAATTTTATTTATCTACATAAGATCAGTAGCCTCAAATGAAAAACTTAAAACAAGTATAAAAATATTACCAACAATTATTATTTTAATGATCATTCAAGAAGAACTAATAACAGAATTTCAAATTAAAGAAGAACTTATAATAAATGAACAAGATAAATTATCTATAATGAAAATTTACAATAAATCTATAATAACAACAATAATCATAATTTTATACCTAATAATCACTATAATTTCAATTAATAAAATTATTAAATTTAATAAAGGACCATTACGCATAAAAAACTAATGAACAAACCAATTCGGAAAAAAAGAATAATAAAAATTATCAACTATTCGTTAATTGACCTACCAGCACCATCAAATTTATCAATTTGATGAAACTTTGGATCACTATTAGGATTATGTCTAATTATTCAAATTATTACAGGATTATTTTTATCAATACATTATACAGCAAATATTGAAAATGCATTCAATGCAATTGATCATATTATACGAGACACAAACTATGGATGAATTATACGAACAATTCATTCAAATGGAGCATCAATATTTTTTATTTGTATTTACATTCACATTGGACGGGGTATATATTATGGATCATACAAATATAAACAAACATGAATATCTGGAATTATAATACTTTTTATAGTTATAGCAACAGCATTTCTAGGATATGTATTACCATGAGGCCAAATATCATTCTGAGGAGCAACAGTAATTACAAACTTAATATCAGCAATCCCATACATAGGAGATATAATTGTAAAATGACTATGAGGAGGATTTTCAGTGGACAATGCAACTTTAAACCGATTTTTTAGATTACACTTTATTTTGCCAATAATTATTGCAATAATATCAATTATTCATTTATTCTTGCTTCACCAAACTGGATCAAACAACCCAATTGGAATTAATGCAAACAATGATAAAATTCCATTCCACCCATATTTCTCAATCAAAGATATAATAGGATTTTCAATTGCATTGACAATACTAATAGTAATAAATATATATGCACCATATATCCTTATAGACCCAGATAACTTCATACCAGCCAACCCAATAGTAACACCAATTCATATTCAACCAGAATGATACTTCCTTTTTGCATATGCAATTCTACGATCAATCCCAAATAAACTAGGAGGAGTTATAGCACTAGTTATATCAATTTTAATTATTGCAATTCTACCATTATCAATAAAAATAAAGTTTAAAGGACTATCAATGTACCCAATTAGACAAATAATATTTTGAATAATAATTAATGTAATTATTTTATTAACATGAATTGGTGCACGACCAGTAGAAGAACCTTTTACAAGTGTAGGAATAACCCTTACAAAAATTTACTTCGCTTATTATATTATCGACCCAATATTAACAAAAACATGAGATAAATTAACAAATTAGTTAATTAGCTTAATATAAAGTTTATATTTTGAAAATATAAGATAGAGAAAATTTATTAACTTAACAAAAAAAAATGATAAAAATAAAAAAACTTTAAAAAAATAAAAAAAAAAAAAAAATTAAAACACATAGGCAAATAACACTTTCAAGAAAGATACATCAATTTATCATATCGATATCGAGGAAATCTACATCGAACCCAAATAAATAAATAACATATAAATAAAATCCTTAAAATAAATTTAAAGGAAAAAAAATCACCTCCTAAAAATAAAAGACAAGTAAATATCGATATAAAAATAATTCTTGAATATTCAGAAATAAATAAAAAAGCGAACCCCCTTGATCCATACTCTACATTAAAACCTGAGACTAACTCTCTTTCTCCCTCAGAGAAATCAAATGGGGCGCGGTTAGTTTCTGCAAAACAGCAAACTAACCAACAAAAAAATATAGGAAAACTAATAAAACAGAACCAACTAAACTTTTGATAAATCCATAAATCAAAAAAATTATATCTATCACATAAAAAAAAAAATAAGAGAAGAATTAAAGATAATCTTACTTCATAAGAAATAGACTGAGAAACACTACGAATACAACCTAAATAAGAATAAGTTCTATTAGAACATCAACCACAAATTATAATTACATAAACTGAAATTCTTGAACAACACAAAAAAAAAAGAAAACCATAATTAAATATTTGACAATTAACATAAAATGGGAATATGCATCAAATAAATATAGAATAAAAAATACCAAAAACAGGACAAATATAAAAAACAATAAAATTTGAATTATAAGGAAAAAGATACTCTTTCATAAAAAGCTTTAATCCATCTCTAAAAGGTTGAAGAATACCAAAATAACCAACTTTATTAGGACCTTTGCGAATTTGAGAATATCTAAGAACCTTACGTTCTAATAATGTAAAAAATCCTACAGAAACTAAAACACAAACAACTAAAATAAAAAAAGTTATAAAATAAATTATTGAATAATGATAATAATCATCATTTTTAAATCCTAAATTTAATACACTTATCTGCCAATTCAACTTAAATAATTTAACAATAAATAATTGAATTAACTGGTCCTTTCGTACTAAATTAATTAAAACAAATTAAAGATAGAAACCAACCTGGCTCACACCGGTTTGAACTCAAATCATGTAAGAATAAAAAGTCGAACAGACTTAAATAATTAAAACCTACCCCAAATATTTATCTTAATTCAACATCGAGGTCGCAAACTTAAATATAAATATGAACTTTCCATTTAAATTACGCTGTTATCCCTAAGGTAACTACATCTTAAAATCTAAAAATTAGGATCAAAAATATCATAAATAAATGAATAAAAAAAATAAAGAAATTTATTATTTATTTACCACCCCAGTAAAAAATATAAAAATAAATAAATCAATAAAAAAATGATTAATTTAAAATTATAACTAAAGTTCTATAGGGTCTTATCGTCCCTTAATAAAATTTACGCTTTTTAACATAAAAATGAATTTCAAAATTTAAAATAAAAAAAATATTTTCTTCATTTACTCTTTCATTCCAGTCTTCAATTAAAAGACTAATTATTATGCTACCTTTGTACAGTCAAATTACTGCAGCCATTAAAATAATCATTGGGCAGAACATACCTTTAAAATAAATCTAAAAAAAATGTTTTTGATAAACAGTTGAGAAAAATCTTTGTCGAATTATTTTTATAATAAATTTAAATTTTACTAATTAAATCATTATTAAATTAAAACAAAAATAAATAAAAAAACCAAGTAAAAAAATAAATCATAAATTAAATTTTATAAAAAAAAGAAATAATTTATTAAAAACTTAATCCAAAATTTTAAAGATTTTAAAATCTTTAAATATAAAATTATACAAAATTAATAAGATTATCCTTATTAATATAAGATTCTTTGAAATAAATTTTTTTACAAAAAAAAATCTTAAACTAAGTTTAATTCTCAGTAACCAGATATAATGAAAAACGAATAACTTATAATTACTAAAATAAAATTTAAGAATTTTATGAAACAAATAAAATAATATTAAATTAAATCAATTCAATTCGGGAATAAAAAATATTTAAAATATTAAAAATACCCTGATACAAAAGGTACTAAATAATTCTTTTTACTCTTTAAAGTTAAACCTAAACAGTAAAACAAAAAAAATATTTCTTAAAAATACTAAAGAAAATAAAAATTATAAAAAATTTAAATCAATTATTATAAATAAATAGATACAGAATAAATCTAAATTTTCCTATTTATGTAAAAAACAAACTTTAATATAAGCTATATTCTGAACTTTTTAACCTCACTTTCCAGTAAAATTACTTTGTTACGACTTATCCCATCTTATTGGGAGTGACGGGCGATATGTACATAAACCAGAATCACAATTCAAATAAATTAATTAATTTAAATTACTTTTAAATCCTAAAACTAGATAAATTTATTAAATTTATCAATAAATAAATTTAAAATTTAAGTAACCCACTTCTTCCAACATAAAACTGCACCTTGACCTAATTTTAATTAGTACATAAAAAAGAATATATTCTTTTAAAATAATCTAAATATAGAGGTATACAAATATAATATTGGTAAAAACTATTGTGGTTTATCAATTAAGGCACAGGTTCCTCTAATGTGATGATTTACCGCCAAATTCTTCGAGTTTTATAGGAAATAACTATCAATATTCTAGCATAAATTATGTTCAAAATAATAGGGTATCTAATCCTAGTTTAAATAAGAATTTAGTATAATAACATAAATATGTAAATATATAAAAAAAATTTCACTTAATTTATATATTAATAACATAAACAATTTAAAATGATTTTATAAGAACTTAGATAATTAATTTAGGTCTGATGCATAACCGAGATTTCTGGCACATCATTAATCAACCTTAATTTGAATTACTAAATATTAACTAAACAATTACATTAATACTAATTACTGAAAAAAGATTAATTAAATATAATACATATAATTTATTCAATAAACTAATAATTAAAGACAGAATCAAACTTAAATTATATTTAAATTAAATTAATTAAGGTTTAAATTATAATAAATACTATTTATAATATTATCTAAATTAATTTAAATTATTAGAAATATAAGTTTAATGCTAAATTAATTTATTAAAATAAGTAAAATTAATTTTAAGTTAGTTAAAAATTTTAATTAAATTATTAATTAAACTAATTAGATAATTCATATTCTAATATAATCAATCTTTCTTTTTTTTTTACTTTGGTAAAAAAAGAAAGATTGATCATTAATTAAATATTCAGATTAAGTATTTATAATACTTAATAAACATTTATATTTTAATTTAATTATACATTTTAATTAAAATAATAAATTAATTTATATACCCTATACATTATCCTTTTTAAAACAATAATTAGAATTATTTAATTATATTAATATATATATATTAATTAAAATATTTAATTAACTTTAAACTAACTTTAATTATATATTTTAATTAAAATAATAAATTAATTTATATA